AATGGTAAGCAAGAAGATTGTTTACGAAGAAACAACAAGAAAAATTCATATTCTGATACATAAGAGTTATATAAGAATCGAAATAGTCTTTTATTTTCTTTTTTCAAAAGAAAAATCGATTTCATTGAAGTAATAAGACTATTCCAATTCGAATAGTAGTTGAGAAAGAATCGCAATAAATGCAAAGATGGAACATCTTGGATCCGGTATTGAAGGAGTTGAACCAAAATTTCCAAATGGATAGGATAGGGTATTTCTATATGTGATAGATAATGTAAATGCAAAAATTTGTCTTCTAAAAAGGGAAATATTGAATGAATAGATCGTAAATTCTGAAACTTTGGTATTTCTTTTTCTTTCGGACAAGATAATTCTCGTAGCGAGAATGGGATTTCTACAACGATCGCAAACCCCTCAGATAGAATCTGAGAATAAAACTCAGAATAAAAAAAATTGTTGTAATCCAACAATCGATCTTGGTTAGGATGATTAACCGAGTTAATCCAAAAATTCTGCTGATACATTCGAATAATTAAACGTTTCACAAGTAGTGAACTAAATTTCTTGTTATTACAACTCAAAATTTCCACAGGCTCGGAATCATTTAATCCATAATCATGGGCAAATGCATAAATATACTCCTGAAAGAGAAGTGGGTAGACGAAGTATTGTTGACGAGATTTCTGTTTTTCTGAATACCCTTCGAATTTTTCCATTTGTATTTCTACTTGAATCAGAAAGAGGAAGCATTTCTCGGTTTATCAAATGATGATACATAGTGCAATATGGTCAGAACAGGGTGTTGCATTTTTTAATACAAACCCTGGAAAGAAAGGGAGTCTAATCCACAGATCTTTTCCTTTTCTATCCAATTAGTTTATGTTTGTTCTAATTACAAAAGAGAACAAATCTTTTATTTTTGCAGGCCAATTGCTCTTTTGACTTTGGAATACAGTCTCTTTATCAATATACTGCTTCTTTTACACATTCAATCCATAACATCCCTTTTCAATCCATAATCAAGAATAATTAGGATTTCTAAAAAAAAAAAAAAGAAAAAATAAAGGGTCCGCTCATAGGAAAACCCAACCTTTCCCCGCATCAGGCACTAATCTATTTTTAACGTCTAATTAGATCGGGGAATCATTTCAATTAAGAAGTTAAGCTCGTTGCTTTTTATTTTACCAGAATTGGAGCCAGACTCTATCCATTTATTCACTAGACCCAGAAAATCAGAATTTTTTTATTCCATTCCAAAAATCAAAAATAAGAATTTGATTTTATTACGACATGCTATTTTTTCCATTCATTACCCTTGAGGATCAGTCGTGGTCTTCTAGACTCTACCAAGAGTCTGAACGAATTTGTTGCTTCATCCAAATGTGTAAAAGATCATAGTCGCACTTAAAAGCCGAGTACTCTACCATTGAGTTAGCAACCCAGATAAAATAGGATCTTAGATACGATCGAAACCCAAAAATCAATGGAATTACACCGCACGTTCCTGTCAAAACATTGAACTAGCAAGACATCAAAAGAAAGATTTTATCCCCCATTAAAAACACTCAAATGCCAAAATGAACAGGTCCGGTTAAATTTCACTAAGGTTAAAAAAAGAGCGGTTCCAATCACGATGGCAAAATTGTCATTTTTTTAGCAATTTCTATTTAAAGAAATCAAAAAATCTTGTATGAGAGTACATGCAAGAGGGACAACCCTATCATTTGAGCGAAGTGTAGGCAGAAAAACCTAATATGGAGTGAGGATAAAGAGACCTATCTATCTACAAATTCTATTTGTTCAATAGACCTTTGTCAATGGAAATACAATGGTAAGAAAACAAATTAGATATAAAAAGTAAATAAAATAAGGGCTTATGTTGGATTGGCACGACATAAATCCAGTCAAAAATAGGACTAAGAAAGAGGCAAATTGTGTCTAAATAATTAGACAACGAGGGATACTAGTGATCCCTCTCCTACTTTTTTATTCATTTAGTTCTTCAATTAACTCAAAGTTCCTTCTTTTTCTTTAAAGAATTCTGCCTTCCTTAAAATATCATAAACAGTTCTTGTAGGTTGAGCACCCTTTTCAAGGAAATAGAGAATAGCTGGAACATTTAAACAAGTTTGATTTTTTATCGGATCATAAAAACCTACTTTTCGAAGATCTCTTCCTTCTCTTCGAGATCGAACATCAATTGCAACGATTCGATAGACAGCTTATTGGGATAGATGTAGCTAAACAATGCCCCCCCTAGAAACGTATAGGAGGTTTTCTCCTCATACGGCTCGAGAAAATGATTCGAATTTCTGTCTATAATACAAGTAGATAGAAATTCGACTATGACTTGCATTAATTTACTTACAGAAAAAACAAATTTCATTTATACTCATGACTCAAGTTGGCTAATTTTGACTGACAGACTTAAAAGGAAAAATCCTTCGAAATTTTTTGAGTCGTCTCTAAACTCTTTTCTTTGTCTCATCTCGAACGAATTTACTTTTATTCCTTATTCTGATCCAATTCAATTGTTGAGACAATTTTATTGTTGAGACAGTTGAAAATCGCGTTTACTTGTTCCGGAATTCTTTATCTTTGATTTGTGAAATCCTTGGGTTTAGACATTACTTCGGGAATTCCTATTCTTTTTTCTTTCAAAAGAGTAGCAACATACCCTTTTTTTCTTATTTCCTTCGATAAAGCATTTCCCTCTTCTATAGAAATCGAATATGAGCGATTGATTTTGATAGACTTTTAATTGAAAGAGTTTTTCCAATCTTCCAAAATTGGACTTTCTTCTTATTTTAACCTTTCGACTTCTATATTAAGGATAGACTGACAAAGTTGGCCTAATTTATTAGTTTTCACTAACCCTAGATTCTTTCCCTTGATAAAAAATCAATTCTGTCCTCTCGAGCTCCATCGTGTACTATTTACTTACAAACAACCCAGCGCAAATTTGGTTCGGGACGAATAGAACAGACTATGTCGAGCCAAGAGCATTTTCATTACTATGAAAAATGATGGATAGCAAAATCCACAATCGATCATGTCCTTCAAGTCGCACGTTGCTTTCTACCACATCGTTTTAAACGAAGTTTCACCATAACAAACATTCCTCAAATTTCATTGCAAAGTGGTATAGGGAATTGATCCAATATGGATGGGATCATGAATAGTCATTAGTCATTGGTTTAGTTTAGTTTTTTGTATACTAATTCAAACTTGCTATCTATGGAAAAATATGGATAAAAGAAATAAGTATTTATCGGGGAAGACTCCGCAAAGATCCAATTTATTTAAACCCATATTCTATCATATGAAGGAAACATAGTTCGAAAAAGACGAATAAACAAGTTTGCTTAAGACTTATTTATTATTGAATTTCCATTCTCAACAGAGGACTCGAGATGGTCAATCCTGAAATGAGAAGAGAAGGATCGATTCTTCTCCAACAAATAAACTATCAACCTCAAAAAAAAAATTAATTAATTTAATTACTATATTAGAATTAGATTAGCAATATATTTTTCCGTAACAAAAACAATTAACTATTAACTAAATAAACTATTCCAATGAAAAGATTGAAAGTTTTTTGGTAGTTATAGAATTCTCGTACTTCTTCGACTCGAATACCAAAAGAAAGAAAAAAATGAAGTAAAAAAAACACATTTCGTGTAAAGTAAAATTAAGGTCTTTGCTTTTACTTATAGCATTCTTTCTTTTACCTAAAAGAAGCAACTCCAAATCAAAAATTAGGAGAAGTATGATTTTTGGAATCCATTCTATCCAACGAACAGTTCTTACCTTATCCTTACCAGAATGGATCATTCTGGATATTTAAAGAATCACAGATCGAGATCGTTTTCGCTTAACCAAAGAAGGACCCTTTTTGCTAATAATATAATACAACAAAAATCTATCTCTATCATAAAGGGATAGGTCTCATTTTTTATACAGTGTTTTACGTATAGACCAAATTTTTCATGAAAATAAAGATATTCAATTTGACTGGACTTGACACTTGATTATGTTTTCTGAGAAAGAAAATGAATGCTTAGAAATGCATCTAATCTAAGAGTTCATAAGAGAAAATTATTCTCTTTAATAAACTTTCTTTTGTCTCGTGCGGGGTACAATACGATTTCATCTTTCGTTTCATCAGAAAAATCTGGGACGGAAGGATTCGAACCTCCGAGTAACGGGACCAAAACCCGCTGCCTTACCACTTGGCCACGCCCCATTTCGGGTTTTATCCGACACTAATAAACACTATTATGTTTATTTGTTTTGTTATTCCTCAATCCCACTTCAATTACATAAAAAATGAGGGATACTCTCTTGCTAGGATTCTAGACATGCGGATAATATAGAATCCAAAAAATGCATTGATCATTACATGGAATTCTATTAAGATATTATATGAAAGTCGAATTTCTTCCATTCTCATTTGAGAGTGGGAATACAAGGAGGTATTTTGCGTTTGGGAAAGTCCGAAGAAAAAAGGATTTTGAATCCGCCTTTTCCTTTTTCCCTTAGAAAAATAACTCAATCAAAATCCAATTATCTACTCTACAAGAACGAAATGCTTGTTATGCCTAATATACTTAGTTTAACCTGTATCTGTTTTAATTCTGTTCTTTATCCGACTAGTTTTTTCTTCGCCAAATTGCCCGAAGCTTATGCCATTTTCAACCCAATCGTGGATGTTATGCCTGTCATACCTGTACTCTTTTTTCTATTAGCCTTTGTTTGGCAAGCTGCTGTAAGTTTTCGATGAAATCTTTACTACTCTGTCTGCCAAATTGAATGATGTATTCATTCCAAAAAAATTCTAAAAATGGATAAAAGCCGAGAAGTCTTATCTTATATTATGAACCTTCGATTCTAAAATTCAAATTCTTCTACATTGAATGTATAGCTGCAGCAATAAATTTGGATCAGCCTTTCTACCCCCTGCACCTACGTTGAGCAGGTACCTTTAGGTACCCACACAATACCTAACCTAATTTTTGATATTGATAAGAGTGCTTATTAGAAATCAATTCTTGCAATTTTTTTCAAGAATTGATTTTTGCATTTTTAGGTGTCAAAATAAACAAAACCCATCCTAATGGATCTGTGTGGTAAGGAAAAACGGGTAATCTATTCCTTAAAAAAAAATCTTGGAGATTATGTAATGCTTACTCTCAAACTTTTTGTTTATACAGTAGTGATATTCTTTGTTTCCCTCTTTATCTTTGGATTCTTATCTAATGACCCAGGACGTAATCCTGGGCGTGAGGAGTAAAAATCCAATTTTTTTTTGGAATTTTTTCTTACAAATTGGATTTGTTTCCTACATTTATCTATGAGAAAATCCGGGGGTCAGAATTCCTTCCAATTCGAAAGTCCCAAATGATCCGAGGGGGCGGAAAGAGAGGGATTCGAACCCTCGGTACAAAAAAATTGTACAACGGATTAGCAATCCGCCGCTTTAGTCCACTCAGCCATCTCTCCCCGTTCCAAATCGAAAGGTTTCCGTAATATGACAGAGGCAAGAAATAACGATTGCAAAAAATCCTTCCTTTTTCTTTCAAAAGCCCATAAAAATTATATTGCCAATTCCATTTTAGTTATATTCTTTTTTCTTAATGTTAATAAAAAAAAGAAGAAAATTCTTGTTTTTTCTTTCTAAAATTCGATATTGGCTGAGAAACAATCAGATAGATTTTCTCTTCAGCGGGCATTTCCATATAGGACTTGTTATAATAAAACAAGCAGGTTATATAAAAAATAAAAAACTCTTTTTTTGATTATTTATCAACAAAGCAAAAAGGATTCTTATCAAACCCACCATAAAATTGGAAAGAAATATAAAGTAAGTAGACCTGACTCCTTGAATGATGCCTCTATTCGCTATTCTGATATATAAATTCGATGTAGATGAAATTGTATAAGCGGATTTTTTGTATTTCCTTAGACTTAGACCGCGCAAGGCAAGAATTTTTCGCTATTTACGATTTCATATTCTTGTTACTAGATGTTCTATAGGAATAAGAAAAAATCGCAACTCCTTTCCGCTACACATAAAAATTTATTTCGAAAGTAAATTTTTTTTTTTCAATATCTTTCCTTTTTTTTTTCAGAATCCTATTTTTGTTCTTCCACCCATGCAATAGAGAGCGAGTGGGAAAAGAGGGGTTACTTTTATTTTCATTTTTCCCTTAAAGGATAGGCTTTGAAATAGAAGTCATGGAATAATGCTGAATTCAAATGTTTATTTCTATAGTATAAGAAAAACTAATCGAATCAAATTCATGGATTTACCACGACCTCGGTTGTGACCCCATAGCATAGATAAAAATGCAAAATTTCTATCTTCGAGACCATTGAAAAAGGGCATTGAACGAGAAAGAAATCGTCCACAGATAATTAAACTATCGTATGCCTTGGAAGTGGAGGTGCTCGGAAATGGTTGAAGTAATTGAATAGGAGGATCACTATGACTATAGCCCTTGGTAGAGTTACTAAAGAAGAAAATGATCTATTTGATATTATGGACGACTGGTTACGAAGGGACCGTTTCGTTTTTGTAGGATGGTCCGGCCTATTGCTCTTTCCTTGTGCTTATTTCGCTTTAGGGGGTTGGTTTACAGGGACAACTTTTGTAACTTCTTGGTATACCCATGGATTGGCTAGTTCCTATTTGGAAGGTTGTAATTTCTTAACCGCGGCAGTTTCCACCCCTGCCAATAGTTTAGCACACTCTTTGTTGCTACTATGGGGCCCAGAAGCACAAGGGGATTTTACTCGTTGGTGTCAATTAGGGGGTCTGTGGACTTTTGTCGCTCTCCATGGGGCTTTTGCACTAATAGGTTTCATGTTACGTCAATTTGAACTTGCTCGGTCTGTTCAATTGCGACCTTATAATGCAATTTCATTCTCTGCTCCAATCGCTGTTTTTGTTTCCGTATTCCTTATTTATCCACTGGGGCAATCTGGTTGGTTCTTTGCGCCGAGTTTTGGCGTAGCAGCGATATTTCGATTCATCCTCTTTTTCCAAGGATTTCATAATTGGACGTTGAACCCATTTCATATGATGGGAGTTGCCGGAGTATTAGGCGCGGCTCTGCTATGCGCTATTCATGGGGCGACCGTAGAAAACACTCTATTCGAGGATGGTGATGGTGCAAATACCTTCCGCGCTTTTAACCCAACTCAAGCTGAAGAAACTTATTCAATGGTCACTGCTAACCGCTTTTGGTCCCAAATCTTTGGTGTTGCTTTTTCCAATAAACGTTGGTTACATTTCTTTATGCTATTTGTACCCGTCACCGGTTTATGGATGAGTGCTATTGGCGTAGTCGGCCTGGCTCTGAACCTACGTGCCTATGACTTCGTTTCCCAGGAAATCCGTGCAGCGGAAGATCCTGAATTTGAGACTTTCTACACCAAAAATATTCTTTTAAACGAGGGTATTCGTGCGTGGATGGCAGCTCAGGATCAGCCTCATGA